ACAACAAAATGGGATACGATAAAAATTTTGAAACACTTTTCCCCCCGGATCTATTGCAGGAAAAGGAAAATCTGAAACTTCAAGTTGTCAATTATATTCTTTATGGAAATGGTAAACCAATTCGAGAAATTTATGACACAAGTATTCAATTAGTTCGTACTTGTTTAGTCTTGAATTGGGATGAAGACAAAAAAAGTTCTTCTATCGAAGGGGCTCGTGCTTCTTTTGTTGAAGTAAGTACAAATGGTCTGATTCGTGATTTCCTCAAAATCAACTTAAACTTAGTGGAATCCTGTATTTCCGATATCAACAGAAAACGGAACGATTCATTAGGTTTAGGATCGATCTCCCATATTGGGTTAAATCATGCCAATATTAATTCATTTTTTTCCATTTATTCCAAGGCAAAGATTCAACAATCACTTAAACAAAATGAAGTAACTATAAGTACGTTGTTGAATAGAAATAGAAATAAAGAATGTCGATCTTTAATAATTTTGTCATCATCTAATTGTTTTCAAATGGATCCATTCAACGATGTAAAATATCAGAATGTCATAAAAGAATTAACTAAAAGAGAGGCTAGAATCCCAATTAGGAATTCGCCGGGTCCGGGTCCTTTAGGAACAGCGCTTGAAATTGCAAATTTTTATTCAGTCTACCATTATTTACTAACTCATAATCAGATCTCGGTAAAAAAATATTTGAAACTTGACAATTTCAAAAAGACTTTTCAAGTACTTAAATATTATTTAATGGAGGAGAACAAGAGAATTTTGAATCCTGATTCGTGCATTAACAGTGTTTTGAATCCATTCAAATTGAATTGGTATTTTCTCCATCATAATTATCATCATAATTTTTGTGAAGAAACATTCACAATAATTAACCTGGGACAGTTTATTTGCGAAAATGTATGTATGGCCAAAAACGCACCACACCTAAAATCGGGTCAAGTTATAATTGTTCACGTTGAGTCTATAGTACTAAGATCAGCTAAGCCTTATTTGGCCACTCCCGAAGCAACTGTTCATCGTCATTATGGAGAAATCCTTGACCAAGGAGATACTTTAGTTTCATTTATGTATGAAAAGTCGAGATCTAGTGATATAACGCAGGGTCTTCCAAAAGTGGAACAAGTGTTAGAAGTACGCTCAATTGATTCAATATCGATAAACCTAGAAAAGAGAGTTGAGGGTTGGAACGCGTGTAGAACAAGAATTCTTGGAATTCCTTGGGGATTCTTGATTGGTGCTGAACTAACTATAGTACAAAGTCGTATCTCTTTGGTTAATAAGATCCAAAAGATTTATCGATCCCAAGGGGTGCAGATCCATAATAGGCATATAGAAATTATTGTACGTCAAATAACATCAAAAGTGTCGGTTTCGGAAGATGGAATGTCTAATGTTTTTTCACCCGGAGAACTAATTGGATTGTTGCGAGCGGAACGCACGGGGCGGGCTTTGGAAGAAGTGATCTGTTACCGAGTTATGCTCTTGGGAATCACGAGAGCATCTCTGAATACTCAAAGTTTCATCTCCGAGGCAAGTTTTCAAGAAACTGCTCGTGTTTTATCAAAAGCAGCTCTCCGCGGACGTATCGATTGGCTGAAAGGCCTGAAAGAAAACGTTGTTCTAGGCAGTATGATACCTGTTGGTACCGGATTCAAAAGATTAGTGCACCGCTCAAGGCAACATACGAGCATTCCTTTAAGATTAAAAACCAAAAACAAGAATTTATTCGAGGGGGAAATGGGAGATATTTTGTTCCACCACAGAGAGTTATTTGATTCTTGCATTTCAAAAAATTGATATGATACATCAGAACAATAATTTATAGGATTTAATGATTCCTAAGAGTGGATTCATACTTTTCACTTTATAACTATATAACTATGAGGCGATTCTTTTATTTGTTCCATTTACACGCGATTTGGTAATGTGATTTTTGATATTTATATATTTATAGAGTAATAAGGAAATGAAAAAAAAAAGATAATAAAGAATAGAAAGAAATAAATCGGTTGGGTCATATATCAACACCCAATCTTCGAGAAAAGAGGAAAAGATAAGGTTCCGTCGGAACAGTTATTTATTTCAGGGTAATCCCGTCTTTTTTTTTCAATGAAAAAAAAGAGAGGAAGTGTAGGGAGAAATGATAAGAAGATATTGGAATATTAATTTGGAAGAGATGCTGGAAGCAGGAGTTCATTTCGGTCATGCTATTAAAAAATGGAATCCGAAAATGGCACCTTATATCTCTGCAAAGCGTAAAGGTATTCATATTACAAATCTTATTAGAACTGCTCGTTTTTTATCAGAAGCTTGTGATTTAGTTTTTGATGCAGCAAGTAGTGGAAAAAAATTCTTAATTGTTGGTACCAAAAAAAAAGCAGCGGATTCGGTAGCGCGGGCTGCAATAAGGGCTCGGTGTCATTATGTTAATAAAAAGTGGCTCGGCGGTATTTTAACGAATTGGTCCACTACAGAAATGAGACTTCAAAAGTTCAGGGACTTAAGAATAGACCAAAAGACAGGAAAACTCAATCGCCTTCCGAAAAGGGATGTGGCTCGATTAAAGAGACAATTATCTCACTTGCAAAAATATCTGGGCGGGATCAAATATATGACAGGGTTACCAGATATTGTAATAATCGTTGATCAACAAGAAGAATATACGGCTCTTCGGGAATGTATCACTTTGGGAATTCCGACAATTTGTTTAATTGATACAAATTGTGACCCCGATTTCGCAGATATTTCGATTCCGGCGAATGATGACGCTAGAGCTTCAATCCGATTCATTCTTAACAAATTAGTATTTGCAATTTGTGAAGGTCGTTCTAGGTATATACGAAATCCCTAATTAATAATAACATATAAGATCAAAAAGTTCTTTTGAAAATTCCATAGACTGATAAATTGATGGAATCCTTTACTATTCCTGAATCGTGCAAAAGAAATTTTAAAGAATTTAGGAATATTATGTGATTCGTTTGTATACAAAATATACAATTCCAGTGGGCAAGCCTAAACAAAAAAAGGGTTGAATCAAAATAATTTCTTGTAAGGTTTTCTTTCAGAGGACAATATGAATGTTTTATCATCTTCCATCAACACATTAAAAAGCTTATATGATATATCCGGCGTAGAAGTAGGCCAGCATTTTTATTTGAAACTAGGTGGTTTCCAAGTTCATGCCCAAGTACTTATTACTTCTTGGGTTGTAATTGCTATCTTATTAGGTTCCGCCATTGTAGCTGTTCGGAATCCACAAACCATCCCTAGTGACGGTCAGAATTTCTGCGAATATGTCCTTGAATTTATTCGAGATGTGAGCAAAACGCAAATTGGAGAGGAATATGGTCCATGGGTTCCTTTTATTGGAACTATGTTTCTATTTATTTTTGTTTCTAATTGGTCAGGGGCGCTTTTACCTTGGAAAATCATACAGTTACCTCATGGAGAGTTAGCCGCACCCACAAATGATATAAATACTACCGTTGCTTTAGCTTTACTTACGTCAATTGCATATTTTTATGCGGGCCTTAGTAAAAAAGGATTAGGTTATTTCGTTAAATACATTCAACCAACTCCAATTCTTTTACCCATTAATATTTTAGAAGATTTCACAAAACCTTTATCGCTTAGCTTTCGACTTTTCGGAAATATATTAGCGGACGAATTGGTAGTTGTTGTTCTTGTTTCTTTAGTACCTTCAGTGGTTCCTATACCTGTTATGCTCCTTGGATTATTTACAAGCGGTATTCAAGCTCTTATTTTTGCAACGTTAGCAGCGGCTTATATAGGCGAATCCATGGAGGGGCACCATTGACTAAGTTTCGAAATCGTCTTTATTTTTTAACTTAGTGCAAAGCAATCCATGCCTTTCTCAAGACAATTTACTTAATATGGACATAAATATACACATAAATAGACAAAAAGGTCGATACGATCTAGAGGAAGAATCAAAAGAATTAGTTTACTTTATCGAAGAAAAACATGTATATGGAATAGTGAAAAACATGTATATGGAATAGTAGGCTAGTTCTATATAAGCGAAAAGATATATCTAATCGCTCCACTACTACTCCGAATTGAGATAGGGATTTCAATAAGAGTCCTTCCTTTTCATTTGTTTGAATTGAATATTGAATAAAGAAATTCTATCAAGAAAAAGAGCGAAGAGCTCGAATTTCAAGAAAGGTTCGGAGCAAAGAAAGAAATGGAAAAAAGTTGTATGAATTCGCAAAAAATCTGCGGATAGGAATTTGAAAAATAGATAGCGAAGTGATTCTGATGATTCAATAAGATTATTACTTCAATTCGGAGCTCTTAGTTGCGTTACTTTGACTGGAAAAATCTTATCGACGCAATAAATAATTAAGTCATAATTTATTGGTTGATTGTATCATTAACCATTTCTTTTTTCTTTTGCGAGGAACTTATCATGAATCCATTGATTTCTGCCGCTTCCGTTATTGCTGCTGGGTTGGCTGTTGGGCTTGCTTCTATTGGACCTGGGGTTGGTCAAGGTACTGCTGCAGGCCAAGCTGTAGAAGGTATCGCGAGACAGCCCGAGGCGGAGGGAAAAATACGAGGTACTTTATTGCTTAGTCTGGCTTTTATGGAAGCTTTAACAATTTATGGACTGGTTGTAGCATTAGCACTTTTATTTGCAAATCCTTTTGTTTAATTTTCTATTTGTTTAGAATCCCATAAAAAAGAAAAAAATATGTATTTTTCTTTTTTATTGCCTTAGACTTGCTGCTTACTTTTTTTCGAATTCTATCAAGATTTCACCCTACAACTACCGACTTTAGTTTTCTTGCGACAATTGCCCTCGGGAAGGACTGATTGGGGGATGAGGAATTAGTATACCGACTCGCTTTCTTCCTTCCCTCTATCTTAATCTTAGTCCAATCGAAACTTTTTTAAGGAAGTGTTGTAACAAAAACAAAGGGGATATTTCACAATTAACACAAGACCTGATACCGA